GATATATAAAAAACAATCGATTTGAAAATTATGTAAGAAATGAAATGTCACAATATTTTTTTTATACATGTCAAAGCGATGGAAAAGAAAGAATTAATAACAAAATTAATACATAAGATACATACACTAAAAGATAAGAAGAAATTCGACCGCCCCCTACATATTTGATAACCTCTCCTACGAAAAAACTCGCAATACCGACTCCATTCGAAATTCCATCAATTACCCGTCTATCAAAAAAATGAGTCAGTTCGGCCAATCTTCTTATACCTTTAGTTAAGAATATTAAATAAAAAACATCTATATAACCACGATTATATGACCAATCATATATCACATTTATTATTTTAACCCCCAAAATTTGAATTTTTTTAGGAACACTTTTAAAAAATGAATTTAAAAAATTCAAATTTTGTAAAGATGAATAAACAGGCCTATATAAAAAAGACGATATAAGGATTCCGAAATAAGCTATACTAACGGAAAAAGTTGCATTTGTGATAAATTCATACCAATCCACAGAATGGTTTCTATTTTTATGTAAAAGGTTTATAGACGAGCTTAACAATTTTGATAGTATATCCAAATAAACTCCTCCCTGATTCAAGAAAGGAATTCCTGCGGATCCGACGAACAACGTAAATAAAACTAATATAAGCATCGGAAATAACATAGTATTGTCTGACTCGGGGGGGTATGAGAAAGTTTTTTTAGTGGCAAAACGCGTAATACTAATAAAAGGCTGCACCATGCTTCTTACATTTTCATTACTATCAATTCGATATGTGTTTAAAAAAAAAGTTTTTTCATTTTTTTTAGTCATTAATAAATCTAATAAACGAGTTTTCTTTTTAATAATTTTTTGTCCTTCTTTACCCCATAGAGACATTGAATAGAACGAGCTATTTTTTTTGCCACTGTAAGTTTGAGAATAAACGTTTAAATGTCCTTCAAAAGCAAGTAAATAGATCCGAAACATATAAAATGCAGTTAATCCTGCTGTGGAACAAGCTATTATTGCAAAAATCGGCGAATACAACCAACTATCATTAAGAATTTCATCTTTGGACCAAAAACAAGCAAGAGGTGGAATACCACAAAGAGAAAGTGTACCTAATAAAAAAGCGTTTTTTGTAATTGGTACATGTTTTTTTAAACCGCCCATAAGAACCATATTCTGACTTTTTTCTGGAGAATACCCAACAATAGCTTCCATCGAATGAATAATTGATCCAGATCCTAAGAACAACAATGCTTTCGAATAAGCGTGAGTAATCAAATGAAATAAAGCAGCTCGATAAGACCCCATACCTAGAGCTAACATCATATAACCCAATTGAGACATTGTAGAATAAGCTAAGCTTTTCTTAATATCTTTTTGAGCAAGAGCTAAGGTGGCTCCTAAAAGTAATGTTATTATACCTATCAAAGCTATTAGATTTATTATGTAAGGTATAACTATGAAAAGAGGAAGAAGCCGAGCTACAAGAAAAATTCCTGCTGCTACCATGGTAGCAGCATGTATAAGAGCCGAAATGGGAGTAGGCCCTTCCATGGCATCGGGTAACCATACATGAAGGGGAAATTGGGCGGATTTAGCAACTGCGCCAGCAAATAATAGGAAGGCACATAAAGTAACAAATAAAAAATCAACCTCATCATTATAAACCAAATTATTTAATATTTCAAACAAATCCCTAAATTCGAAACTACCCGTTATCCAATAAAAACCCAGAATTCCTAATAATAAACCCAAATCCCCGACACGATTAGTTACAAACGCTTTTTGACAAGCATTCGCCGCACTAGGTCGTGTGAACCAAAAACCTATTAATAGATAAGAACACATTCCAACTAATTCCCAAAAAATATAAATTTGTATCAAATTAGAACTAGTAACTAATCCCAACATTGAAATATTGAAAAAACTCATATAAGCAAAAAATCTCAAATATCCCTGATCATGAGACATATAATTGTCACTATAAATAAGAACCATAATTCCAACAGTAGTGATTAATATTGACATAATAGAAGTAAGCGGATCAACCAAATAACCAAATTCTAAAGAAAAATCATTATTGATGGTCCAAGACCATACATATTGATAGACAGAATTGTTATTTATTTGCTGAATAGAAAACTGGACTGAAAAAAACATAACTATACTTAACAATAAAACACTAGGAAAAGCCCACATACGGCGAAAATTTTTTGTCGCCGTTGGAAAAAGTAGAAGTCCTGCTCCAATTAACATAGGAACTGGAAGTGGAATGAAAGGTATAATCCATGAATATTGATATGTATATTCCATAAAAAAATAAATAAATAAATTTATCTTAATTAATTGTTTCTGATTCACCGGTTCTTATTTCTTTTGAAAGGGGTCGATTAATAAAAAAAAATTAAGATATATAAAATAAAACTTAAATAAAATTTTCTAGCCTTAATTATTCTGAATCTTTCCAAACTACTTCAAATATTAAAAATCAAGAGGTTATGATTGGTCAAATGATATGAACAAGTCGCTAATGAAAAAAAAAAAATACGTATTTTTTTTTTTTATTAATTTTTTTTTTATTAATATAAAATTTTAATTAAAATTTTATGAAGATAGAAATTTAAATTCTAATTATTACGTATTACAATTATTTATTTATATCTATAGAGCAAGGATAAATAATTACACCAAAAACAATAAATCATAAAGCCCATAACTTGACCCATAAAGACTATTTACTATTTATTGTAATTCGTTTATTCAGAATCATTAACCAATCCGTTTTGTAACTAATTGATTGTCCATTACAATAAAAGCTATTTGTAGGAAATGCTATGATATCCAACACTTTATTTTACGTAAAATAAAAAAAAAAGGCAAATAAAATGCCTTTTATATATAAAATATATATATAAGATTGTGTTTTTTGTATCCTTTAACAGATTAACTACTAGCCTCATTCGAATTTTAGAATTTTAATTGGGTGTACTCTTTCTTCGAGCTTGACCAATTAAATTAATTAATATAATAGAAAATAAAATTATTAAAGTTTTTAAAATTAAGCGAGAAGAGTAGTTGGGTTATTAAACCCCTCGATGTCTTTTATTACATGTATAAATGTAACACGACGAAAATAGAAAGAAAACGGAACGCACAATCTTTTTTTGTTTGTATTTTTTTTATTTTATCCACCTCAATCTATTCTATTTAGCATAGTGGATCTTATTGTTCTTAGTAATATTTTATGCGATTTTTACTTTTTTATGAAGGGAGTATAATTTAGAGAATAAATAGATAGAGAATAGTAAAGAACAATTGATTTTGAACAATAGATGTCTTTCACATCCAACTGAAGAACCTATTATAATTTTTTAATGGCAGTTCCAAAAAAACGCACCTCTATTTCAAAAAAACGGATTCGTAAAAATATTTGGAAGGGGAAGGGATATCGGGCAGCATTAAAAGCTTTTTCGTTAGCGAAATCCCTTTCTACCGGGAGTTCAAAAAGTTTTTTTTGTGTAACAAATAAATAATCGTAATCAAACAATAAATAATCTGAATCGATCTAATTATAAAAGTAATCTTATTTTGGTTATAATTGATTTATATTATATATAAATATATATAATATAAATCAATTATAATTAATATTAACATCATAATAGTAAAATAATATAAATTAATATATAATAAAAAATGATATTTATTAATATATATAAAATAAATTGCAATATAAATAATATAATGCATAACTAAATAAAATAAATAAAAAATAATTAGTTTCATAATGTTTTAATTTATTTAATTTAAAGGCGTCTTTTTTCTTTCGTTTATGATATAGATAAGAGTTCTGTTGTCTACTGAATTCTAAAAATGACCGATACTTTTTGTTTGAAAAAGGAATAAACGCAAATACAGGGTTTTACCTTTCGTTTTAGTATGTTTTATCATTTTCAGGATGGGGATTCTCACTTTCCCCATCGACTTGACTCAATAATAAAAATAAATTTATTTTTTAGTTATATTTAATATTTTTATATATTAAAATATTAAAAGAAGAGGTCGTTAAAACTAAACAAATTGATTAAGTTTTAAAAGCCCCATTTACATTTTTTAGTTTTTTAGGTAGTTATATGACGAATGGGCCGATTTTGAGTGATCTATTTTAGATACTGTGTATCGATTGGAAGATCGATGAAGATATAATATATATTAATTTAAAAATTTATAAAGTATTTTTTGAAGTACGGTACAATTTCGATTTATATCGAAATTTTTTTATATGATTGATACGCCCATCCTAATACACAACTTAATTAGTTTGCTAAATCTTAACACAAATTCTCTACACAACAAAAACCCTAACGATTAATAGAAAACTAACTATGCAAATATTTACATAAATCTTTTGAGTGTATCGCTGAAATTGTGTTATATAAAAATTATATATTTTTTTTTCTTCATCGATAAAATGCATTTTTTATTTTAGATTAATAAAAGAAATGAATCATTAAAAAATGCAAAAGAGACAGAAATTTTTTTTTAGTTCTATCCATGGATTGAAGTAAAAATTATCTAGTTACAACCGTTAGATTTTAGTTTTAGGAGAGCATAATAACCTATGAAAAACCACATTGTTAGTTCAGTTAAATAAAATTGACATCCTAAAATAATAAATAAAAAGATTGTAATAAGAATAATAAATATTATTAACGAAAACGTTTAAATCCCAAATTTTTAAACAAGTTTTTATTCATCAATTTGAATGGTTTTCTAAATAAAGTATTGCATTGAATTAACTCCTTCAATCTCGACGATTGAATAAAAATTTGTTATTATGATTTCGAATAAGCCGCTATGGTGAAATCGGTAGACACGCTGCTCTTAGGAAGCAGTGCTAGAGCATCTCGGTTCGAGTCCGAGTAGCGGCATGGCATCTTCTAAAAGAGTAAGTCCTATAATGAATTAAATTCCCGATTTCAATTCCTATAATTGAGGGACCCCTCTTTTAATAATTTTTATGATATTTTCAACTTTAGAGCATATATTAACTCATATATCCTTTTCGATCGTTTCAATTGTAATTACAATTCATTTGATAACTTTATTGGTCAATGAAACCGTAGGACTATATGATTCGTCAGAAAGGGGGACGATAGCGACTTTTTTCTGCATAACAGGATTATTAGTTACTCGTTGGATGTATTTCGGGCATTTACCATTAAGCGATTTATATGAATCATTAATTTTTCTTTCGTGGAGTTTTTCCATTATTCATATGATTCCGTATTTTAAAAAACATAAAAACCATTTTAGCGCAATAACCGCGCCAAGTGCTATTTTTACTCAAGGTTTTGCTACTTCGGGTCTTTTAACTGAAATGCATCAATCTGCAATATTAGTACCCGCTCTCCAATCCCATTGGTTAATGATGCACGTAAGTATGATGGTATTGAGCTATGCAGCTCTTTTGTGTGGATCATTATTATCCCTAGCTCTTCTAGTCATTACATTTAGAAAATTCATAAGGATTTTTAGTAAAAGCAATAATTTAGTAAATGAGTCGTTTTACTTTGGTGAGATTCAATACGTGAACGAAAGAAACAATGTCTTACGAAACGCCTCTTTTATTTCGTCTCAAAATTATTACAGGTATCAATTGATTCAACAGTTGGATCGGTGGAGTTATCGTATTATTAGTCTAGGGTTTATCTTTTTAACCGTAGGTATTCTTTCGGGAGCAGTATGGGCTAATGAAGCATGGGGCTCATATTGGAATTGGGATCCAAAGGAGACTTGGGCATTTATTACTTGGACCGTATTCGCGATTTATTTACATATTAGAACAAATAAAAATTTTGAAAGTGTAAATTCTGCAATTGTGGCCTCAATGGGCTTTCTTATAATTTGGATATGCTATTTTGGGGTTAATCTATTAGGAATAGGGTTGCATAGTTATGGTTCATTTACATTAACATCTAATTGAATTGAATAAAGGACTTGACAAATATAAACATAGGGCGGCATACGTGTATATATACGCAAACTTCATGTAACCCATCAAGAACCATTTGAATCATTCCATTTCCATTACTTGATTCAAATGGTTCTCACAAATGACAAACATATCTGGTTATAATGTTATAATATAATTCCAATTTTTTTATTTAACTTAAGAGAAGAAGGAGAAGAAAAAAGAGAAGAAAGAGAAGAAAAAGACTTATTTTTTTATTGTACAATGAACTATTTTAAAAATCATGGGATTTCAGTTTAATCTTTTGGTTTACTCGCGAAAACTATCTATAAAAAAAATTGGATATAATAGCTTCGACCTTGTCAACTGATAACGATAAAACGAAATCGGGATAAACGCCAATACCTATTACAGGTAAAAGAATAGAGATCGAAACAAATAATTCTCGCGGTCCAGAATCAAAAAAATAAGGGTTGGGGGTATTAAAAAGCTTGTATCCATAGAACATCTGGCGTAACATAGATAATGAATAAATAGGAGTTAATATCATTCCAATTGCCATTACAAAAGTAATTAATACTTTTGTCATTAAAAGATATTTTTGGCTAGTAAGTATTCCCAAAAAAACTATCAATTCGGCAACAAAACCGCTCATGCCCGGTAATGCAAGAGAAGCCATTGATAAGATACTGAAAGTCGTGAATATTTTTGGAATTGCGGTAGCCATTCCGCCCATTTCGTCGAGATAAACAAGACGTATTCTATCATAACTCGTTCCGGCCAAGAAAAAAAGCGCAGCGCCAATAAATCCGTGAGAGATTATTTGTAAAATGGCCCCGTTGAGTCCTGCATCGCTTATAGAACTAATTCCTATAATTATGAAACCCATATGAGATACAGAGGAATAGGCTATTCTTTTTTTTAAATTACGCTGACCGGGAGATGTTGAAGCTGCATAGATTATTTGAATTGTGCCTACTATCATCAACCAGGGAGAAAATATAGAATGGGCGTGGGGTAATAATTCCATATTGATCCGAACCAATCCATATGCTCCCATTTTTAATAAGATTCCGGCTAAAAGCATACAAGTACTGTAATGTGCCTCTCCATGGGTGTCTGGTAACCATGTATGTAAGGGTATAATCGGTGATTTGACAGCAAAAGCAATAAGAAATCCAATATAGAATATTATTTCCAGTGCTACAGGATACGATTGATTAGCTGATGTTTCAAAATTGAATGTTGGTTCATTGGAACCATATAAACCAATACCCAGAACTCCCATTAATAAAAAAACGGAACTTCCGGCAGTGTACAAAATAAATTTTGTAGCTGAATACAAACGTTTCTTTCCCCCCCACATGGATAGAAGTAGATAAACTGGAATTAATTCTAACTCCCACATGATGAAAAAAAGTAAAAGGTCTCGGGACGAAAATAGTCCTATTTGACCGCTATACATTGCTAACATCAAGAAATGGAATAGTCGGGAATCTCGAGTAACCGGCCGAGCCGCTAAAGTAGCTAAAGTTGTGATAAATCCTGTCAGTAAAACAGGTCCTATAGAAACTCCATCTATTCCCAATCTCCAGTAAAAATCAAAAAAATTGATCCATTTATAATCCTCTGTCAGTTGCATTAATGGATCATCCAGTCGGAAACGATAACCGAATGCATAGGTTGTTAGAAGGAGTTCTATTAAACATATACATAGGGTATACCACCTAATTACCTTATTTCCTCTATGGGGGAGAAAGAAAATTAAGGAACCCGCGAATATTGGCAAAACTACAACTAGCGTTAACCAAGGAAAATAATTCATGGTAAAAACAGGATAAACTTGGACCAGAAAAACCCGTGCTCAAAATGAATTTGAGCGCGGGTTTTTGTCGGTAAAGGTAAAAAAAAAAATCAAATGTATTCCAGTAGGGTTTTCTGGAACGTATTAATAAGCTAGACCCATACTTCGAGTTGTTTCATGCCATAAATAAACTCGAACACTCAAGAAATCCGTTGGACAGGCGGATTCACATCTCTTACAACCGACACAGTCCTCTGTTCTTGGAGCAGAAGCAATTTGCTTAGCTTTACACCCGTCCCAAGGTATCATTTCTAATACATCCGTTGGGCAGGCTCGCACACATTGAGTACACCCTATACACGTATCATAAATCTTTACTGAATGTGACATTGGATCTATAAATTTTTGAATGTCAGAAATTTTCGATCTAGTAAACTTGTAAATGAATCATATATTTAGACACCAGATGAATCAATAATTTATCAGAATTTTTCTAATCAATCTACTTCTGAATCGACTCGTGCAATAGAGCCAAGATACTTTGATTTCTTACATTTTCGAAAACATGTATTATACGTAAGGTATGGTCATGGTAATTCGAATTTATGAATATTAGAATTTATATGATTAATACTACTTATTCAACAAATTCGATTGATTGATACGAGTTGATTTTCTGTTACGATAAATTGACGAAACAATAGCCGGGCCAATAGCTGCTTCAGCGGCTGCAATAGCTATAACAAAAATTGAGAAAATATTTCCTTTTAATTGGCGACTATCAAAAAAATCAGAAAATGTTACAAAATTTATATTAACCGCATTCAGTATAAGTTCAAGACACATAAGGGCTCTAACCATATTTCGGCTCGTGATCAATCCATAGATACCGATAGAAAATAAGTAGGCACTCAAAACAAGTACATGTTCGAGCATCATTGACCAACTCCTTATCAATTTCGATTCATTTCAATATGAACTGAACAACAATTCAACAGATTCAATTGACTAGAATAAACAAAAGTACGGAACAAGGGAATATATTCTATTGGTAATAGAATAAATAGATTGAATAAAATAATTTATATTTTAGACATAAACAAAACAATCTTTAATTGAAGGTAAATAAATGTAATAAAACAGAACGGAGTTAAATTTGGATTGCTGTTACTAATTCCATAGATTTATTACTGTCGCGCCACGGCAATTGCACCTATCAAGGCGGCTAAAAGAATTATCGAAACGAATTCAAATGGAAGAAAAAAATCTGTTGATAAATGAATTCCAATTTGTTGACTATTACTTATCAAATCTGGCTCTATAATCTGGTTTGATCTTGTAGTCCAAATAATACCATACCATGATGTATCCATAATAGTAATCATGAGTAAAACAAAAATACTTGTACAAACTGGCAAAGTAACCCCATCCCCAATGGTCCAAAGACTCAAATCTTTGTAATAGTCTGAACCATTCATGAACATCACAGCAAATACGATTAAAACATTTATAGCTCCCACGTAAATAAGGAGTTGTGCAGCAGCTACAAAATAGGAGTTTAATAGAATATAGAATAAGGATATACAAACAAGAACCAGTCCCAATGAAAAGGCAGAATAAATGGGGTTGGTAAATAACACCACTCCTATACCTCCTAGTATAAGAACCAATCCTAGAAAGACTAAAATAAAATCATGTATTGGTCCGGGCAAATCCATTATATGTAAAATAAGAGATAAGTAAATCTAAATGTTTTTCATGACCTTATTTAGACCCGACCAGAAAAAATATTTTATGATTTTTGAGCAATTCCTAATTAAATCCTAAGTAAATAAATACTTAAATAAATACTAAGGGATGTGAATAAATGTAAGTACAATTATTGGACGAATTTCATTCTTTATCTGAAAGAGTAGTTCTAATTCGAAACTATATATTTTAAAATAATTACAGATATATTAATTATCTGGATTTTCAATCCAAATTAAGACGCGATTCTTACCAACCAATCAATAGTTGGGATTTGTAGTTATCGACCAAACAAAACGAAAGAAACCTTATTCCTTTAGATTAGATCAAAACTGAACCTTAAGCATTAAGTATTAGTAAATTAATTAGAAATTATTTTTTAATCAAGAGATTTATTTTAATTTTTTATTTGAGGCGAATTAAAAATTGTTTGAATTGTATAATCGTCAATTACTGACATCGGTAAACGACCCAAAGAAATTTGATTATAATTCAATTCGTGACGATCATAAGTAGAAAGTTCATATTCTTCAGTCATTGATAAACAATTTGTTGGACAATACTCAACGCAATTACCACAAAATATACAGACTCCGAAATCAATACTGTAATTAAGCAACTGTTTCTTGCGAATATCAGTTTCCAATTTCCAATCAACAACGGGTAGATCTATAGGACATACACGAACACATACTTCACAAGCAATACATTTATCAAATTCAAAATGGATTCGACCGCGGAAACGCTCCGCGGTGATTAATTTTTCATAAGGATATTGAACAGTTACGGGTAAACGATTTGCGTGGGATAAAGTAATCATGAAACTTTGACCAATGTACCTTGCAGTTTGTACTGTTTGTTGACCATAATTCATGAACCCAGTTACCATAGAGAACATATCGTTAATATATATATATATGAATAATTTTATGTTTGTTTATTTCTCTTGTTTGAGGTTTGAGACAAGTTATGAATATAGAACGTTACTTTAGAGCGAAAAGAGTTGGGAAGAAGTTGTTAATAATAGATTACCGAGAGAAATAGGTAAAAGAAATTTCCACCCAAGATTCAATAGTTGGTCCATTCTTAACCTCGGTAAAGTCCATCTTGTTGTGATAGGAATGAACAAGAACAAATAAGTTTTAGCTAATGTAATAAAGATACCAATTGTCGCTCCAAAAACTCCACATGTTTTATTTATTTCAAAAAGCTCAGAAACATATATGTCCGGAATAGAGATATTCCAACCTCCCAAGTAAAGAACTGTTACAAATAATGAAGAAACTAATAGGTTTAGATAGGAAGCAACATAAAATAAACCAAATTTTATACCCGAGTATTCGGTTTGATAACCTGCTACTAATTCTTCTTCTGCTTCTGGTAAATCAAAAGGCAATCTCTCACATTCTGCTAGGGAAGAAATGATAAAAATGATAAACCCTATAGGCTGACGCCACAAATTCCATCCCCAAAAACCGTATTTTGATTGCGCCTCAACTATATCAATTGTACTTGAACTGTTAGATAATTATAGTCGGTGGTATCATCACTGTTACCATCGCTATTACAGAACCGTACATGAGATTTTCACCTCATACGGCTCCTTTGAAGGCCATAAATAAATCTAAGGACTGCGTCAGTATTATTTTATCTTGATATGTTTGTAGGATGGATAAGGTCAAAATCTATCGGACGGTCCAAAATTAGACCAATTGAATTCTGTCTGTTATAATTATTTAAATTAAATAATAAATAAAAAAAGAAATTAAATAATAAATAAAAAAAGTACTTCTGAATTGATCTCATCCTTTCTTTAATAATTTCAATAAAAGTTTCAATTCTTCTTTGGTGAGTAATAACTTAGTTGTTCAATAAAATACTTTTTGTAGAAATCTCAATAACCCGTTGGTTTTACTTACGAAAAAAAATTCTATATTAATTCATAAATTATGACCAAAATTCTATATCTATTAATATGTATATGTAAAAGAATAAAAGGAAAAAAGAATAAAAAAGATATTTTTTTTTATTTTTTATTGGAATTGGATTTCTTTCTCTTTTTTTTTTTTTTTCGTTCCTATTCTTCTTTCTATTTCTAAGAAAAAGAGGGCTTACAAAATAAAGTAAAGGATTATTTCGTTCCCAATAGTTATTTATTTAATCGGTGGATAGGAGCATACTCTGGATTGGAATCGTGTCGTGGGGAGTACTGCTTGATCGTTTCTACCAACTTAAAGCCCCAATTAGTATTCTTTGTTTGTATATTATTATGTAAAAATGTCCTTTTCGAGAATTTACACAATCTCCATTACAAATCCTTTACATATCTTGGTGTTTCTAACCATCCACTCGTTTTTGCTCAACCACCCGTTATGGTAATACATAACAATGATAGTGAAAACTCAATACGGTTGATCTTTTGAGCCCGCTTCAAGTCAGGATGACTAATCAACCAATCTTGGGGGAAACGGTCTATTCTATTTATGTTTATTTCCGCTTAACTCTCTAACTCTTATACATATAAAATGAGACTCAATCTTTTTACTGCGAATTTTTATATAAGCTGTTTTCTTTCACTCATATAACTATTTGATTTAGTTCATCAATCCGAAAAATGAATAAAAAAATGAAGATATCTACTCAATTCATTCCAACCCTTTCCTTGAAAGGAAGAAATAGAGAAAAGTTTATGTCCATGTATCAACGAATCGCACGTAGAGATATTGATAACACACATAAAGTTAATGGTATTTCATAACTAATCGATTGAGCAGCGGCTCGTAGACCACCCAAAAAGGAATATTTATTATTTGACCCGTATCCTGACATAAGAAGTCCAATTGGAGCAATACTGGAAATAGCAATCCATAAAAAAACACCGATATTGAGATCCGCTAAAACAAGGTGATAGCCGAAAGGAACTACTGAATAGCTTACTAAAATTGATATGACTGCTATAGATGGCCCGATACTGAATAAACGAATATCCCCCCTAGATGGAAGAATATTTTCTTTGAAAAGTAGTTTTGCCCCATCTGCTAGAGCTTGAAGAACTCCCAAAGGGCCGGCGTATTCAGGTCCAATACGTTGTTGTATCCCCGCGGATATTTCTCTTTCTAACCATACAATTACCAGTACGCCTATTGTGATTCCCACTACAAGAGTCAAAATAGGAATAAGCACCCATAAAATTCCATAAACCTCTTTTAAAAATTCTAATCTATAAAAAGAATCGATATCTTGTACTTCTGGTGTATCAATTGGTGTATCAATTATCATTTCAACGATCAACTTCTCCCATAATAATATCTATACTACCTAGTATCGTCATAATATCGGCCAATTTCATTCTTTTAACTAACTGAGGAAGAATTTGCAAATTGATAAAACCCGGGGGGCGGATTTTCCATCTCCAAGGAAAACCACTCTGATCCCCTATCAGAAAAATTCCCAATTCCCCCTTTGGGGCTTCGACTCTCACATAAAGTTCTTGTTTCGGCAATTCAAATGTGGGAGAGGGTTTTTTACTAATAAACCGATATTCAAAATCATTCCATTCCGGATTCCTTTCTCTATCAAAGTATCGTATTTCTAAATTCTCATAGGGCCCCCCTGGAATTCCTTCCAGGGCCTGTTGAATAATTTTTATGGATTCTATCATTTCACCAATTCGGACTAGATAACGAGCCAATGAATCCCCCTCTTTTTGCCACTGTACTTCCCAATCGAATTCGTCGTAACACTCATAATGATCAACTTTACGAAGATCCCATTGTATTCCGGAAGCTCGCAGCATTGGTCCCGATAAACCCCAATTTATTACTTCCTCTCTACCAATAATGCCTACCCCCTCGACTCGTTCTAAAAAAATAGGATTTCGTGTAATAAGTTTTTGATATTCAGAAACTCTTGTTAAAAAATAATCGCAGAAATCCAAACATTTATCTATCCAGCCATGGGGTAGATCGGCCGCTACTCCTCCGATACGAAAATAATTATGCATCATTCTCATACCGGTGGCAGCTTCGAATAGATCATATACTAATTCTCTTTCTCTGAAAATATAGAAAAAGGGGGTTTGTGCACCAATATCCGCCATAAAAGGACCGAGCCATAACAGATGAGAAGCTATACGACTCAACTCCAACATAATTATTCTGATATAGCTGGCTCTTTTAGGTACTTGAATATTTCCCAACTGTTCTGGTCCATTTACGGTTATTGCTTCTGTGAACATAGTAGCTAAATAATCCCAACGTGTTACATAAGGCAAATATTGTATAATTGTTCGATTTTCCGCAATTTTTTCCATCCCTCGGTGTAAATAACCCAATATTGGTTCACAGTCAATAACATCTTCACCATCTAGAGTAATGATGAGTCGAAGAACACCATGCATTGATGGGTGGTGGGGGCCCATATTGACTATCATGAGGTCTTTTCTTGTAGCTGGTATATTCATAGATTTTTCCTCGATTCATTCTTTCATGAATTGCTGAAAACGAAAAAAAGTTCATTAAAATTCAAGATCTAATAAATCAAATAATTTAAAATGCCTCTTCAAATTAACGAGTTTTTGACTCCCGAATATCCAACCGATTAATTAATTCTTTATAACATATTATATTTTTCTTTGACAAATAAGACAGTAGTCGTCGGCGTTTTCCCAGAATTTTACGCAAACCTCTCTGAGATAAATAGTCTTTTTTGTGTAATTCTAAATGTGAAGTAAGTCTTCGTATCCTATTGGTGAAACTAACTATTTGAAATTCAACGGATCCTCTGTTTTCTTCTTTTTCTTCTTGAAAAAAAACCGCGTCGAATGAATTTTTTAACATAAAATTAAATCTTCCCCCCCCCCCCCTCTTTTTATTTTTAGATATTTTTATTGATAGATATCTTTATTGATCAGTAATAATAATGCACCTCATTTTTATTTGGTATATACAATAATCTTAATTTCGTTATTAATTTATAATATTTTTTAATAAAATTTAATCAATCCGATATTTATTTTTAAATTGGATTTGAAAGGGTATACAAAGGGATGGTTGTTTTCTGCACTCATAAAAAAAAATTAGACCTAAAATAATAATATTTTATTGATTCATTTCTAGATCTAATTGATATGTCATTGAATTAGTATCATGTATCATAATGGAATATAAGACAATGCATGTGTGCATCTCTTTGTCGTCATAGACCAGATATGGTATGGGAAATATAGGAAAAATTTACTTTTAATGCATTTTCAATCGCGGATACATATGTATCCTTACCATACTGAAACGACTGCTATTATTGGTATTAAACCAATAACGATTCATACAAGCTAAATCTTCTAATCGATAATTGGGCCAAAGAAATAACTTAAATTTAATAAGTTTTTTTTTATATTTTTTGCTTTTATCCAAAACTTGACCGTTTACCTTATTCCCATTACAAAATGCTGCATTTCTATGCATATTGTTTATATTTTTAGAATTGAAACAAATTAGAATTCTCAACTCTCTACGACGTCTAGGCGATAAAATATTTTCAGGAACAAACAAATCATAATGATTTTTATCTCTATTTCCAGTCATCTTTTGATGTTTTGTAATTACTTCATCAGAATTCTTATCAACATGTTTTTTTTCTCGGTATCTTTGATTAATTTGGTGTTTACTTTTATGAACTAATGAAATACCGATGGTTTGATACATAATAAACTTTCCATCGTTTTTTATAGATAGACGAATTGGTTCAATAACCAAAATTCCCCTTTTAATCAATTCTGTAAGAGTTAAATCTTTCTGAATCATCAGAATATCCAGACCCATTTCGCCCCTTTGAATAGAGGATATAGTAATTTCTCTTGGATTTATCAGTCTAAGCAGGAGACAATATACTTTGATGTTATTGATTATTTTTTTATTTAAAGAATCATCCCATCTCAATTGAAAATGTAAATACCTTTTTAGGAAGAAATCAAACTCCGCTTTTGTATTGATCTTGTATTGCTTTTTATTTATATGTTTTTTCATGTCCGATCCTGTATAATCTTCTTCAACATCTTTTTCTTGGTTTGAAAGAGCCGATTTAAGATCTGCTTGGCCCGCGGATTCCTTTTCCCTTTGATTTCGGTTTTCTAATTCAAGATATTTTTTTTCATTCGATGATATTGATACAAAAGAATCTCCTTTTTTATTTACATTGATTCTTTTGTTTTCACTAGCATTTTCATTTATATTATAATTTAAAAGTAGTAATTTAATTGGTATAACCCACGGTTTTATTTTATACGTATTAAAAAGTATCATAAATTCTGGGAAGAACCAAAGTTCCAGATTTGATATGGGACGACTTAGTATTTCTTCATTCATTCCCATCCAATCAAAAAACCTTTTTTGATTGGATAGGGTGATTTCTTGGTCTTGCTGAATCGTGAGATAAAAAAGACCCTTCTTATTTATTTTATCAATTATTTGATACTTGTTAACCCTAGTCTTAGTATATTTATTACTGTTAGTGTCAGTATCAATATTGATCCAGGCCTCAATACCGACCTTCTTTTTAAGACAAAAATAGAGAATTCTCCAATCAAAATATTTTCTATCCGGATTTTCCTCCGTATCTCTAATATCATCTTCTACTAGATAATTATTGATAGGAATACCTTCCCGCATATTAAACGATTTTTGTTTAGGTGTGTTGTAATTATAAAAAATATCTTGGTTATTTTTTACTTGTAATGGTGATCCATAAATAGAGGAGTCCTTCTTATCTTTATAATTTAAAAATTTATATGATAAAAGATCATATCTATATTGTTTTTTTAAATTCTCCTTTTGATTCAGTAATGGGTCTGTTTCAAATTTTTTTTTTTTTTCATAGTGAATTAATTGATCTTTTTCATATAAATCACATAAATCTTTATTTTGAGCCATACAGTGTTGATTAAATATATTTCGCCATTTTTGTGATACTAATTTAGACCATTTAATCTGAGATACATCACATTGATATTGATAATGACTCCTTAACCAATTTGTACATTGATTCATTATAGAATTGCGAAGATTCTTATGTTTTAATTCGGAATGAAATAGTTCTTGTGTTACAACAAAAGAATCCTTTATTTCATTCTTAAGAAAAGGGGATGCTCCGTTATATTGAAAGACAGGTTTTAACTTATATAAATTAATAGGTTGGGTTTGTGATAATTTGTAAAATACATATGCTTGTGAAAAGTAAGATAAGTCACAAAAAGTCTTTGAATTCTTGTTACTAATATTAGCATTAGAAAGTGACTTTTTTATAGTCGAAATATAGTGAATTAAACTTTGATTTGTTTTATCAATTCTTTCTTGATTTGCTTCATTATTGTTAATGTATTTATTAATAATTTTTTTTGTTGATTCAAGAAAAAGTTGTGTATTAATGCTACGAATATTAATGATACATAGAAATATGTCTATGTATATCCTTTCAATGAAAAATTTTATAAAATAATGTGATTTACGGATTAATCTAGCATTTTTTCTTTTTAATATCTGCCAAATATTTTTTTGTGATTCCAATCTTTTATCATCATAACCTATTTTGTTAGAACTAAAATTTCTATCTGGAGTTATAAATCCCTTTTTCTTGTCTTTTGTAATTTTTTCTATTTGATTTATGATTGTGTTTGTTCTATCAGTCAGATCTTGCATTTTTTTTTCTGTTAATGAATAATTTGCCCAATCCTGAGATCTAATTTGAATGGACGATTCATGAATCGTTCGATTACTGATTATCGAATCTTTTTTAGTTTCACTCAATTCATATATTTCTATTTCTCTCACTCCAAATAATAGAATTGGGTTTATTTTTGAGAGTTCCTTTATTATTTCTTTTATAAACAAAATGCTTTTAATGATCCATTTTTTTGTTTCTTCTGAGACATTTAGAAACAATTTAGTTTGTTCTTTTAAAATTCTTAGAATTATAA